CGGGGTGAGTGGAATCCGATACATAAATCAGTTAATAAAAGAATAGAAAAAGCCTTTATTGTGTCGCTTAAGTTATAGAGGAATTCCTGAACCCAAGAATTCAGAATGACAAGTTCTTCATTACCCAGAATAGAATAACCACTTAGAATAGCAAAACAGATTATATTTGTCGAGAAATCCAAAATGATATGGATATGATCTTCGTTGTGCATTTTGACCAATTGCATCGTCTCTTTGTGGATTCCTATACGAAGCTTTTGTATCTGTGTCTCCGGGTACTCTTTTATCATTTCATCCAACAGGAATAGTTGTTCTAATTCTACGAATCTTTCTAGAACGTTCTTTTCTTGAATATCATTCAAAAAAGTTTCGGATTGTCCGGTATTCCACCAATTAGTAACCCAAGGTTCCAGACTTTTATTAAATGAGAGAGAGATCCACCAGGGCAAAAAGACTATAGATGCAAGATACGGGAGGGGAGTCAATGCTTTCTTTTTTGACACTTTTCATCTGTGAATTGTTAATGAACCCGCTTCATTCGCCGACTCTATCTGATCCGATATTTCTATGAAGCATGAGTTCTATAACAAGGTATGGAACCTATGGATCTATTCCTTTTTTTTTTGAATTGTTTAGTCCTTGGATCTAGAAAGAATATAGAAATAGAAATAGAATAAGGGCCCGTTTCGAATGAAGAAATAATCAAATACTTTTCCCAGATATCTCAGTTGGTCAAATTCGAACCAATTCTATCTTCATTTGTTCTTTCGATGAATGCCCAAAAGAACCGCTTGAAATAATGAATATTATTTTGATTTCGAGACGAAAGAACTCCCCTCAATTATTTTTTCGAAATTTTCACTGGCTACCCACGACCCGGGAATAATTGAGGGGATATTTCTGAAAAATATTAATGATGAAATCCGAAATAGGTGACAAAACGAGAGAGAAATTGGATAGTTATGAGAGATCTAAACGTTTGGTTATCCAGGAGCTAAAGAAAGGATCAAAAAAGAAACATCGATTGACAAAAGAAAGATAATTAACGGGATATGATACATCTGTATCTAATGTATTAATCCAAAGTATTGGTCCTAAAAAGATAAATTATGTATTCCGAAATGCTCTGATATGTGTGATGAATACATACTTATTAGACTTGTTACTAGTAGAATTGAGTTCTATATGCAGAAAAAGGAGTTTTGGTCGATCAAAATTGCTTCTTATTATGGTTGTTCCGTATACGTCCGCCTGCTTTATTCTATGGGCCACAGAAGGATTACCAACGGAACGGGGGAAATAGAATCTAACATGTTTTGCTCGAATGAACGTTCCGAAGAAGCTTCAGTTATATTTAAAAGGGGGTTCCTGGGTCCCTTCCCTCATGCTGAGAAAGCATTCATTCCCTTCATTTCAAAATACTTCAATTGGCACGCGCAAGAAATAGGCCAATTCAGCAGCTTTTTGTTCAATTTCTCGTGGAGTCAAATTTTCGTCAGTACGGGTCAAGGGAATGGCGCCCTGGCCTCTGATTTCCATATAAAGGACACGTCGAGGATAAAGACCCTCTTTAACTTCCATTCTGATCGATTGAATCTCTCTCATAAGGAATCGAAGGAAGATGCGACGATTTATTCCAGGAAATCCCCAACGAAAAATACACACTATTCCTTCTTTTCTATCGAATCGATCATAACCGCTACCTACATTCCACGAAATTGTGCACCACAAATAGGAACTAATGAACAGACCTGCGATCCCATAGAAAGACATCACGATTCCTTGGGGAAAAAAAATGATTTGCTGAGACGGGAATAAAGATATCAGATTCCTACCAAGATAACTGGAAGTTCCAACCAATAAGAATCCTAGTGAACCTAAAAAAAGGATACAGGCCCAGCAGAAATTACTGGTTTTTCGAGACCCCGTTATAAGTTCTATCCATATACGTTCTGATCGATAGTTCATACTAGATTCAGTTGCATCCTATTGGAATTGAGAGAAGAGAATAAGCCAAATGAATTTGATTTTACTTTTTTTATTTTGCTCCCGAAGTAACTCTCATCAACTAGCACTATTATGACGCGAACTATTAGGAGTAATTCATCGAATTGGTTAGATATAAAATAATAACATCCCCTTCGTATAATACCACCACTATGTATATCTACATAATATAGATACGTTAACTTTCTATTTCAGATATCCGCTCTGATCCATTTTAAAACAGCTATCCCCCCATATACATGCATTTATCCATATATAATGTATCCGCATGTATAATCACTTTTTTATTTGTGCCCGGAGGGGGCCACATGTCGTATCATATTCCACTAAATGGATATCCCTATTATGATCCAAGTCCAAGTGTTGAAATAAATTGATGAAATTTTGTCCTATCAGGTCTAAACAATCTTGTTTTTTTGAACATGAAGAGATAAAGAAGCCATTGCAATTGCTGGAAACACTAAGCCCACTAAAGGCACAAAAATAGAGGGTAAATTGAAATCTGTCATAGAATGGGTGCCTCGATTTAATATTTGTACCTGTTATAAAGATATCTTATCTTATGATAAGTATATCTATTATAAGTATTATTAAGTATATAATAAGTGCAAGGAATGTAGAGCTAAATAAGTGTATCTATTCACCTTTCTACAAGAAATAGATGGATGATAATCCGCTTTATTATTCTTGTTCTACCGCCCTTATCTTCTAATAAAGAGTTTCTTACGAGTTTCCTAAGGATTTGTTAGAATCCGATCCAACAGGAATTCATAGTCAAAAGTGTAGGTCCTCGGGAGATATAAAAATATGCAACACTTCCCTTATAGATTTGAATTATTCTATATATATTAATACGATATATATTAATATGAAAGAAGGGAACATGAAATTCTTTTGATTTTTTTTCCCAATTCCATTCCGCGGAAGGAAGAATTCACTCTTTTCCTCCTGATAGGGGGTTCCTGATTACTAATCATGAATAGGGGTAGGATAAAAAATCTGCATCAAAAAAAGTAATTATCCGAAACTTCCTATAGAAGTTATGTTACCAAAGAAAACTCCACTCTTCTTATTTTGACTTTGATTCCGATGAACTAAAGTTCGCTACAAATAACTGAGCCTAGCGCTCTACTTGAATTTTGATTCAAGGGAAAGAAACCGTGTAGCTGAAATAATTCACTCAGAACACCTTTTAAAGGATTACGTGGTACGATTGGATCAAATAAGCCCTTATGGAATAAATACTCAGCTGCTTGTGAACCGTCAGGTACTGTCTTATTCAATGTTTGTTCAATTACTCTTTTCCCCGCAAATGCAATGTAGGCATTGGGTTCAGCAATAATAATATCTCCCAACATACCAAAACTGGCCGTTACTCCGCCGGTTGTAGGAGATGTAAGGATTGATACATAGAATAACTTTTTATTGAATTGATAATCATATAAAGCGGAAGATATTTTAGCCATTTGCATCAAACTCAAACTTCCTTCTTGCATGCGTGCTCCTCCAGAAGCACACACCATAATAACAGGTAGAGATCTATTAGCAGCATATTCGATCAACCGGGTGATTTTCTCGCCTACTACGGATCCCATACTACCCCCCATGAACTGAAAATCCATAACCCCAATGGCTATGGGAATCCCATTTAGTTGACCTATGCCTGTTTGAACAGCCTCAGTTAAACCTGTCTTTCTTTGATACGAATTGATACGATCTCTATAAGGTTCCTCTTCCGAGTGAAATTCAATGGGGTCAATAGAGACCATGTCTTCGTCCATAGGATCCCAAGTGCCCGAATCAACCGAAAGTTCGATTCTATCTGAACTACCCATTTTCAAATGATATCCACATTGTTCACAAATATTCATTTTTGACCTAAAAAATTTCTTATAATTTAATCCATAACAATTTTCGCATTGAACCCATAAATGTCTGTATTTTTTATTTCCATCGAAATCATTAGATCTTCCTCTTATATTGAAATCACTGCCATTACCGCCAGTTCTTATACTAGAACTCCCCCTGTCACTATCACTTACACTTTCACCACTACAAATGTAACTATAAATATAACTGTAAATGGGATTGTCGCTACCACTCGAAATGTACTTATTAATACTGATTTCAGAACGAAGATAACTATCAATGCAACTATTAATGTGATTATTCCAACTATACGTAGTATCATACATATAATGATCATAGTAGCGATTGTCACTCTTAGACCCGCTATTCAGATAACTAGAAAAAGCAGTTTCTAGTTCACTCAGAAAAGAACTATCATTGTCAATCTCAAAAACCCGATTTTCAATATCAAAATATACGGAATAACTGTTACCATTACTATCCCTAACTAAAAAAGTGTCATCAGAGATGAAACTCCAAATGTCTCTGACACCGAAAAAATGATCAACATTACTGCAACTATTACTTTCGCGCCAACCATGATTATGATTGTTTTTATTCGTATCATTTAGAATGGGATCTTCACTTCCACTGGTATTTCCAACAGGACGACCAAGACTGTCCATTGATTTACCTAGCCCACACCTGTGTTCTAACTCCTCGTTAGACAACATTGAATTGAACCACCATTTTCCCATAGATCCTTCCTGCCCCCTATTTGAAAATACAATAAATGAATAGTCATTCGACGAAAAATCATTTTACTATTTCATTTCCTATCGGAATACGCATATAGATCCAATCACTAGGATTATTAACTAATAACGAGTAACTATTGAACGAAAGAAATGATTTTGTGGGAATCGGGAGTATCAATTCACTATATATGATATGATGGAACCTTTTCTTCAATTATTATAAATAGAAGATAGGTTTCTCCCATGTTGTGTACAAACTCTCATCGAAAAGAGAAATATTTGTTCCCTCCTAGGAAGGATTCATTTTCGTATAATCTCGTATAATAATAAGTTTCTAATGCAACACGGAATGAAAAGGACAATATACAGGATGAGTAGAAGAAGTTG